AATAAGATGCCTGAATAAAGGGCTATCTTGATAGGATAGATTATGTATTAATATACTCTTATTATATATTTTAGAATTAAACTAAATCTTAGGAAATCAAAATTCCTAGTGCATCTTACACTAATATATAAAAAGATAAGCTAATTAAGCTATTAGGTTCATACCCTACTTATAGAAGTAAAATCTTCTTCTTTTTAATCAACTTTAGAAAAATTATATTTTTAACAATTATATTTTTTAGAACAGTACTAGTTATAAGATCAAGAAATTGAATTAGAATATGAATAGGGATGGAAATAAATTTAATAGCATTTATTCCATTTATTTATAAAAAAAAAGAAAAAAAAACAGCACAAGCTATAATAATCTATTTTTTGGTTCAAAGTATAGGTTCTATAATTATTTTATTTTCAATTCTTATAAATAAAATAATTCACATTAACTTCATAAGAATTACCAGATATTTAATCATCATCGGAATTATATTAAAATTAGGAGCAGCCCCTTTTCATAATTGATTTCCAGAAGTTGTAAGTAACTTAGGATGAATTGAAAATTTAATTTTAATAACCTGACAAAAAATTGCTCCAATAATTTTATTAAGAAATTTTATTAATAAAGATATCTTATTAATAAATATTATTCTTTCATCAATAGTAGGAGCTATTGGCGGATTAAATACTACATCTTTACGAAAAATTATAGCCTACTCATCAATTAATCATATAAGATGAATATTTTTAATAATATTAATACAAACCCAATGGTTTTTATATTTATTAATTTATACATTAATATTAATTACAACTTTTATTTATTTTCAAGATAAAAAAATATTTTATCTTAATCAAGTAAATTCAAAAACAGAATCAATTTTAGAAAAATTTACAATCTCTTCAATTATATTAAGTATAGGAGGATTACCTCCTTTCCTTGGATTTTTACCAAAATGAATAGTTATTAATAGAATAATTAACAGTAATATAATAATATTAATATTATTTATATTATCAATATCATTATTAACATTATTTTATTATATACGTATTATGAGATCCTTTATATTAATTTATTCAAGAATTCAATCATGAAATTACAAAAAAAACAAAATAATAACAATTATATTTGTAAATTTTATATTACCAACATTTTTAATTTTAAGATTCTGATAAAGCTTTAAGTTAAATAAACTATTAACCTTCAAAGTTAAAAATATAATTTTTATAAGCTTTAGGTCTTAGTATTACTTCTACTACTTTAGATTTGCAATCTAATATCATATAATTGACTATAAGACCTAACAAGAGGTCATTAACCGTTTATAAATTTACAATTTACAGCCTAAAACTCAGCCATCTTGTCATTGAATAAGTGATTATTTTCAACAAATCATAAAGATATTGGTACATTATACTTCCTTTTTGGGATATGGTCAGGAATAATTGGATCATCAATAAGATGAATCATTCGAGTAGAACTAGGACAACCAGGATCATTTATTGGAGATGACCAAATTTACAATGTTATCGTAACCGCTCACGCATTTATTATAATTTTTTTTATAGTAATACCTATTATAATTGGAGGATTTGGTAATTGACTAGTCCCTTTAATGATTGGGGCACCAGATATGGCATTCCCTCGAATAAATAATATATCATTTTGATTATTACCTCCATCATTAACTCTACTATTATCAAGTAGAATAGTAGAAATAGGAGCCGGAACAGGATGAACAGTTTATCCTCCACTATCAAATAGTTTATTTCACAGAGGAGCATCAGTAGATATAGCTATTTTTTCGCTTCACCTAGCTGGAATTTCTTCTATTCTTGGAGCTATTAATTTCATTTCAACAATTATAAACATACGACCTGAAGGAATAACTCCTGAACAAATCCCTTTATTTGTATGATCAGTAGGTATCACAGCTTTATTACTTTTATTATCATTACCTGTGTTAGCTGGGGCTATTACAATATTACTTACAGATCGTAATATTAATACTTCTTTTTTTGATCCTACTGGAGGAGGAGATCCAATTTTATACCAACACTTATTCTGATTTTTTGGACACCCAGAAGTTTACATTTTAATTTTACCAGGATTCGGCCTAATTTCTCATATTATTAGTCAAGAAAGAGGGAAAAGAGAGGCATTTGGAGCTCTAGGAATAATTTATGCAATAATAGCAATTGGTTTATTAGGGTTTATTGTCTGAGCCCACCATATATTTACAGTAGGTATAGACGTAGATACACGAGCATACTTTACATCAGCTACAATAATTATTGCAGTACCAACTGGAATTAAAATTTTCAGTTGACTAGCAACAATACATGGAATTAAAATATCATATTCTCCAAGTATATTATGAGCCTTAGGATTTGTATTTCTATTTACCATTGGAGGTTTAACAGGAGTTATTCTAGCCAATTCTTCAATTGATATTGTTTTACATGATACTTATTATGTCGTAGCACATTTCCACTATGTCCTTTCTATGGGAGCAGTATTTGCAATTATAGGAAGATTTATTCAATGATTCCCCTTATTTACAGGATTGACATTAAAGAGAAAATGATTAAAAATTCAATTTATTGTTATATTTCTAGGAGTAAATATTACATTCTTTCCTCAACACTTCTTAGGATTAAGAGGAATACCTCGACGTTATTCAGATTATCCTGACTGTTATACTACATGAAATGTAATTTCTAGAATTGGATCAACAATGTCAATAATTAGAATTCTAATATTTATTATAATTTTATGAGAAAGATTAATTTCCAAGCGAAGAATTATTTTTAGAGACAATTTATCAACTAGAATCGAGTGACTACAAAAAACTCCTCCAGCTGAACATTCTTATAATGAACTTCCTATATTAACTTCATTCTAATGTGGCAGAATAGTGCAATGAATTTAAGCTTCATATATAAAGATTTTTCTTTCATTAGAAGTGGCAACCTGAGCAAATATAGGTTTACAAGATGCAATATCACCTTTAATAGAACAGTTAATTTTCTTCCATGACCATACATTAATGATTTTAATTATAATTACAGTAATAGTAGCTTATATTATAATAATAACTATAAATAATAAATTAATCAATCGATTTTTATTAGAAGGACAAACCATTGAATTAATTTGAACTATAATACCCGCAGTAACTTTAATCTTTATTGCTTTACCATCATTACATTTATTATATCTAATAGATGAAATTAATAAACCAATAGTAACTTTAAAAGTAATTGGTCACCAATGATATTGAAGTTATGAATATTCAGATTTTAATAACATTGAATTTGATTCTTATATAAAACCAACAATAGAAATTAATAATGAAGAATTACGACTATTAGAAGTAGATAACCGAGTAGTTTTACCCATAAACACTCAAATTCGAGTATTAGTAACAGCAGCAGATGTCTTACATTCATGAGCTGTACCTTCATTAGGAGTGAAAGTCGATGCAACACCAGGACGACTTAACCAAACAAGATTTTTAATTAAACGTCCAGGTATCATATACGGTCAATGTTCAGAAATCTGCGGAGCAAACCATAGATTTATACCTATTGTAATTGAAAGAATCCCAACTAGAAACTTCATTAAATGAATTAATTCATTAAGTGGCTGAATAGTTAAGCATTGGTCTCTTAAACCAAATTATAGTAAATAACAAATACTCTTAATGAGAAAAGTTAGTTTAAATAAAACATTAATTTGTCAAGTTAAAAATATTAAATTAATACTTTTCTATCCCTCAAATATCTCCTATATGATGAGAATTATTATTCATTTCATTTTTAATAATTTATATATTAATAAATTCAATTATATACTGAAACAAAGAAGAAATTATGAAATCAGAAAAATCAAATAAATTAATTTCATACCTAAAATGAAAATGATAACTAATCTATTCTCAACATTTGACCCAGCAACATCAATTAAAACATCAATAAATTGATTAAGTTCAATAAGATGTATATTATTAATTCCAATAAGATTTTGGAAACTTCCAAATCGAATAAATATTATAATCAATAAAATCACAAATAGATTATACAATGAATTCAAATTATTAATAGGAACAAATTCATCCGGAATAAAAATAATGATAATCAGATTATTTTTAATAATTATAATTAATAATATTATAGGACTTTTACCATACATTTTTACTAGATCAAGACATATGACTTTTACATTAACACTAGCATTACCAATATGAATTTCATTAATGTTATTTGGATGAATTAATAAAACAAACTATATATTCTCTCATCTAATTCCAGTTGGGACTCCTGCTGTATTAATACCATTCATAGTAATAATTGAAACAATCAGAAATTTAATTCGACCAGGTGCTTTAGCAGTACGATTAGCTGCTAATATAATTGCAGGACATTTAATAATGAGATTATTAGGTGAATCAGCTGCAGGAAGAATATTACCCTTAATCATTATAGTACAAACCATCCTTATATTATTCGAATCAGCAGTAGCAGTAATTCAAGCATATGTATTTTCAGTTCTAAGAACACTTTACTCTAGAGAAGTTATTTAATGAAAAACATTAATAATCACCCTTATCATCTAGTAGATTATAGACCATGGCCCTTAACAGGATCAATTGGAGCTATAACTATAACATCAGGAATAGTATTATGGTTCCAAAAAAGAGAAATATATTTATTAATACTAGGTATATTAATTAACTTATTAACAATATTTCAATGATGACGAGATATTGTACGTGAAGGAACTTTCCAAGGTAAACATACAAATAAAGTAGTAAAAGGACTAAAATTAGGAATAATTTTATTCATTGTATCAGAAGTATTTTTCTTCATTTCATTCTTCTGAGGATTTTTTCACAGAAGACTTTCACCATCAATTGAAATTGGTATAACATGACCTCCAAAAGGAATTAAAACATTTAATCCTATAGAAGTGCCCTTAATAAATACCATAATTTTATTATGTTCAGGAATTTCAGTAACATGAGCTCATCACAGAATCATAAATAAAAATCATTCACAAACACTTCAAGGATTAATTGTCACAGTAATTTTAGGAATTTTATTCACAATACTACAGGCCTATGAATATATAGAAGCTAGATTTTGCATTAGAGATTCAGTATATGGATCAACATTTTATATAGCAACTGGATTCCATGGATTACATGTAATTATTGGTACAACTTTTCTAATAGTTTGTCTACTACGACATATAATATTTCACTTTTCTAATATTCATCATTTTGGATTTGAAGCAGCAGCATGATATTGACACTTCGTTGATGTAGTATGAATTTTCCTTTACATCTCAATCTATTGATGAGGTAGCTACTTTTTTATTATAAAAAATATATTTGACTTCCAATCAAAAGATCTTGATTAACAAGAAAAAGTAATTCTTAAGATCATTTCATCATTAATTTTAGCAACTTTAATTTCACTTATATTAATAATTCTATGTAGAATCATCTCTAAAAATATAAAAATAGATCGAGAAAAATTAACGCCATTTGAATGTGGATTTGATCCAAAATCAAATGCACGAATCCCTTTTTCAATCCAATTTTTCCTAATCGCTATATTATTTCTGATTTTTGATATTGAAATCGCTTTAATTTTACCAATAATAATTACAATAAAAACTAGAAATATTTTACACTGAATATTTACAATCACAACATTTATTATAGTATTAATTCTAGGATTATATTATGAATGAAAAAATAATATACTTGAATGATCAAAGTAAAATAAGGGGTTATAGTTAAATTAACATCTAATTTGCAATTAGAAGATACTTAAATTAAGTTATCCTCACAAGTAATGAAGTAAAAATTTACATTTAGTTTCGACCTAAAATTAGAGATTAATCTCCTTACTTAAATTTAATTGAAGCCAAAACAGAGGCCTCTCATTGTTAATGAGATCAATGATTTTAAAATCCAATTAAAAGAGAATGTTGTAACTAAAAGAAGCTGCTAACTATCTTTTAAAGCGGTTAAATTCCGTTTTTCTCTTACTTATATAGTTTAAAATAAAACTCTTCATTTTCAATGAAAAGATAGATAATTTCTTATAAGTATTTGAGAGGCCATAGCCTATATTAATAGCTTCAATATTAAACTTTAAACTTAAGATACTCAAATATTTAAAGAAAGAAAAATAACGTAAAAATTAAAAATATAATAAAATACAACTTAAAGTTATTATTTTGGTAAAATATAATAAATTTATTCAAAAACAATATATAATAAGATAATAAACGAGAAACTAAATATTCCCCTCAACTATAATCCAATACCTTAATATAATTTATAGAAGTTATTAAAATACCAGAACTTAAATAATAAGTTCTAAAAAAAGGTATAAATCATATAGTACCTAAAAATAATAACAATTCATAATTATAATTAAGCTCAAAAAAAGAAAAAATAGATATTTCATAACCTAATCACCCTCCCATAATTACAAGAAAAATAGCTAGCAACTTCATTAAATAAGGTAAACAAACTAAATCAGGAAAAGGAAACAAAAATCAAGATAAGACTCTACCCTTAACTACACCTATAATTATTAAAAAAAATATAGAAAATATTATATAAAAGTCTTCAGAATAAGAATTAAAAGAAGATAATCCTAAATGAGAAATTAAACAATAATAAATTAAACGCATTCTATAAACTGCAGTTAAACCCAAAGATAAATAAAAAATTAAATAAATAAATATATTATAATAATTAAGACTCATAAATTCCATAATTATATCCTTTCTATAAAACCCAGAAAGAAAAGGTAATCCACAAAGAGAAAAATTAGCAACACCAAAACAAGCTACTGTATAAGGAATATTATAATTTAAACCCCCTATAAAACGGATATCCTGAACATCATTTATACAATGAATAATTAAACCAGCACATAAAAATAATAAGGCCTTAAAAAAAGCATGAGATAATAAATGAAAAAAAGAAATTACTGGATAACCTATAAATAAAATTCTCATCATAAGACCTAACTGTTTTAAAGTAGAAAGAGCAATAATTTTCTTTATATCAAATTCATAACATGCCCCCAAGCCAGATATAAACATAGTTAAAGAAGACAAGAGCAAAAAAAAAGTAACATTATAAAGTTCTAAAAAGTTTCTAAAGCGAATTATAAGATAAACCCCAGCAGTAACCAAAGTAGAAGAATGAACTAGAGCAGAAACTGGAGTTGGAGCAGCCATAGCAGCAGGTAATCAAGAAGAAAAAGGAATCTGAGCACTTTTAGTAAAAGAAGCCAAAATTAACATAAAAACAAAATAAATAACTCAATTAGAATTAAAAATTCTATAATACATAAAATATCAACTACCATTATTAAAAAAAATACCAATACTTAATAAAATAAATACATCACCAATACGATTAGTTAAAACAGTCAATATACCAGCATTATAAGACTTATAATTCTGAAAATAAATTACTAAACAATAAGAAACTAACCCAAGACCATCTCAACCCAAAAGAATTCTAATTAAATTAGGACTCAAAATTATAAAACATATGGATATGACAAATATAACAACTAATAACAAAAAACGAATCTTATTAACATCACCAGACATATAGGAAGAAGAATAAAAAATTACTATAGAAGAAATAAATATTACACCTCTAACAAAGAGTAAAGACATTCAATCGAATAATAAAGTTATAACAATAGAACAGGAATTCAAAGTTAGAATATTTCAATCCAATAAAACTAAATAATCAAATGAAAGTAAATAAAGACCAATTAAATAAAAAATAATTCTAAAAGTAAAAAAAACAAAAAATCATAAACGATAAATATTAAATTGAATAATCCAGAGTACAAATACACCTATAACACCACAAATTATAATTCTAATTAAACTATCTAGATAAACTAAATAAGTAAGATTATAATTCTCTTCGTAGAAAAAAAAGAGAATTATAATTATCTATATATGGATATGAGATTAGGAAATCGAATAAAGCATAAATACACTTGGAATTAATAAATATATTTAAATTCATAAAGAAAAAATTTCTCTCTTTATAAATAAAAAATTTAAAGGAATTCAATGAAATATAATTAAGTTAAACTCACGAACATTACCATAACAATTGAATTTTAAACCTCTATATAAAGAACCATGCTGAGTAATAGAATACAAATAAATTCTATAACCACAACTAAAAAAAGAAGTTAAACCTAGAAATACAAAAGATAGATTTCTTCATCTCATTAATCTATTGATAAGTAAAATTTCACCCAAAAGATTTAAAGAAGGAGGGCTAGATATATTATTAATTCTTAATAAAAATCAAAATATAGATATATTAGGTATAAAGATTAAAAATCCCTTATTAATTAAAATTCTTCGTCTATGAGAACGTTCATATATAATATTAGCTAAAGCAAATAAACCAGAAGAACAAAGACCATGACCTAATATCAAAATTAAAGAACCATATAAACCATAATAATTACATGTCATTAAACCTGCAATAACTAATCCTATATGAGAAACAGAAGAATAAGCAATTATAGACTTAATATCAATTTGACAAAGACATAAAATACCTACAACTGAAGATCCAAAAAGACTAATTACAATTCACAAGATATTTAATATATTATATATATAAATAAAATTTAAAACACGAAATAAACCATACCCTCCTAATTTTAATAATACTCCAGCTAAAATTATAGAACCAGAAACAGGAGCTTCTACATGAGCCTTAGGTAATCAAAAATGAACAAAAAATATTGGCATTTTAATTAAAAAGGACAAAATTATAGAAAGATATAAATATAAATTACAATTTAAATCAATAAGAAAATAATATAACGTAAAAGAAGTATTATAAATAAAAAAAATACCTAATAATATTGGTAAGGAAGCAAATAAAGTATAAAATAATAAATATAAACCAGCCATTAACCGTTCAGGCTGATAGCCTCAACCAAAAATCAAGATTAATGTAGGGATTATTACAGCTTCAAATCATAAATAAAAAATAAATAAATTAGTGCATGAAAAAGATAATATTAGAAATAATAAAAGAATAATATTTACTAATAAAAAATCAGAACTATTTAAAGAACTTTTAATTTTAAAACTAGCCATAATTATTAATGATACAATTCAAATAGACAATAAAATTATTCAAAAAGAAACTATATCAACCCCATAGCTATATCTTAAATTTCTATAATAAATAGAAATAAAATTAATAAAAAAGAGAAAACAAGATAACAAAATTAAATTTATTAATAATCATCAATTATTAATTAAAGGGATTAAAAATAAAGTAAAAAGAAAAAATTTTATCATGACAAAATAGAAAGTCTTGAAAGTAAATCATTACCATGACTACGAATTAAATTAACTAATACTCCTAATCCTAAAGCCCCTTCACAAACAGTGAAAACCAAAAAAATTAAAGAATAATATAATTCAAACCCAAAGTATATTAAATAAATAAAAAATAAAATAAATAATACTATTACTATATATTCTAAACTAAATAAAGAAATTAATAAATGTTTGCGGGAAGATCTAAAAACGATTAATCCTCTAATAAACATAAATATGATTATATATAACACAAGTTTTAATAGTTTAAATAAAAATAATGATCTTGTAAATCATAGTTAGGGAATCCTTTAAAACTTCAGTAAAAAGCACAAGCCTATCTTTAATCTCCAAAATTAATATTTTAATAAACTATTTACTGAAATTTTTTTCATAACATTTTTAACAACATTAGCCTTAATTTTTATATGCTTAAATCACCCTATTTCAATAGGAATTATAATTATTATTCAAACATTATTATCAGCAATAATAATTGGCAGTATAATAAATTGTTTCTGGTTCTCATATATTTTAGTTATTACTATATTAAGAGGAATATTAGTTCTTTTTATCTATATAGCAAGAATAGCCTCCAATGAAAAGTTTTCATTATCAATAAAATTAATATTAACAGTAACCTTATTTTTATTAATAATATTAATTATTAATTATAAATCACCAGAATCAGTTATTCAATTAAATAATAATAATTTTATTTTATCTTTAAATAAATTATTTAATCAAAAAACTTTAATAGTAACTTTAATAATAGTAATTTACTTATTATTTTCAATAATTGTAGTATCAAAAATTGTAAATATTAATGAAGGTCCTTTACGAATAAAGAAGTAATGAACAAACCTATACGTAAAACACACCCAATAATAAAAATTATTAACAGTTCATTAATTGATTTACCTTCACCATCAAGAATTTCTCTATGATGAAATTTTGGATCTTTATTAGGGATATGCTTAATAATTCAAATTGTAACAGGAATTTTCTTAGCAATAAATTATACAGCTAACATTGAAATAGCTTTCAATAGAGTAATTCACATTTGCCGAGACGTTAATAACGGATGAATTTTACGTAATACCCATGCTAATGGAGCTTCGTTATTTTTCATTTGTTTATATATACATATTGGACGAGGAATCTATTATGGATCTTATAAATTATTTATAACATGAAGAGTAGGAGTAATTCTATTATTTTTAATCATAATAACAGCATTCCTAGGCTATGTATTACCCTGAGGGCAAATATCTTTATGAGGAGCTACAGTAATTACAAATTTATTATCAGCAATTCCATACCTAGGTAATGACTTAGTAAAATGATTATGAGGAGGATTTTCAGTAGATAATGCAACACTAACACGATTCTTCACTTTACACTTCTTAATACCATTCATTATTGCTGCAATAGTTATAATTCATTTATTATTTCTCCATCAAACAGGAAGTAATAACCCAACAGGATTAAACTCAAATTACGATAAAATTCCATTTCATCCTTACTTTTCAATCAAGGATATTATAGGAATAATAATTACATTATTCATATTCTCATTAATTATTTTACTAGAACCTCGAATACTAGGAGATCCTGAAAATTTTATTCCAGCTAACCCTCTAGTCACTCCAGTTCATATTCAACCAGAATGATATTTCCTATTCGCATACGCAATTTTACGATCAATCCCTAATAAACTAGGAGGAGTTATTGCAATAGTACTATCAATTGCAATTATTATAATTTTACCCTTAACTAATAAAAGTAAATTTCAAGGGAATATATTTTATCCAATCAATAAAATCTTATTCTGAACATTCATTGTTAATATATTATTATTAACATGAATTGGAGCTCGCCCCGCAAAAGAACCTTTCATTTTAACAGGACAAATATTAACAGCATCATACTTTTTATACTTTATAATTAATCCTTTAATTTTAAAACTTTGAGACAAAATTAACTAGTTAATTAAGCTTTAGACAAGCATGTACTTTGAAAGTACAAGACAGAGGTTTAATTCCTCTATTAACTTAAATACACTTAAAATAATGATCTATATATCTATAAGTAAAACTAAAAATAATGAATAGAATAAAAAATAATTTAAAGAAATTGGTAAAAATGTTTTTCAAGTCAAGGATATTAATTTATCATAACGAAATCGAGGCAAGGTCCCTCGAACTCAAATAAATCAAAAAACTAAAAAAACAATCTTAATAAAAAAAAAAGGAGATAAAAGATCACAACCAAGAAATATAATAACAGATAATACACTTATAAAAATAATATTTATATACTCAGATAAAAAAATAAAAGCAAATCCCGCACCTCTATATTCTACATTAAATCCTGAAACTAATTCTCTTTCTCCCTCAGCAAAATCAAAAGGAGAACGATTAGTTTCAGCTAAACAAGAAGATAGTCAACAAAAAAATAAAGGTAAAGACATAAACAAAAAATAAGTTATTGATTGGTATAAATTAAAATAAATAAAATTAAATCTATAAATAAAAATAAATAAACACATTATAATTAAAGCTATTCTAACTTCATAAGAAATAGTTTGAGCAACTGCTCGCAATCCCCCTAACAAAGCATAATTTGAATTAAAAGACCAACCAGAAAGTATAACTCCATAAACTCCTATTCCAGTACAACATAAAAAAAATAAAAATCCAAAATTAAAATTATAAACATTAACAACATAAGGAAACAAAGTCCAAATTAATAATGATAAAATTAATATAAAAACAGGAGATAAATAATAAATAATAAAATTAGATATTAAAGGGAAAGTTTGTTCCTTAAAAAACAACTTTAACCCATCAGAAAAAGGCTGTAACAATCCAATTAAACCAACTTTATTAGGTCCTTTACGTAACTGAATATAACCTAAAACCTTACGTTCCAATAAAGTAACAAAACCTACAGAAACTAAAACAAAAATAATTAACAACAAATAATTTAAAATAAAAATTACTATTTGTAACAAAAATTACATAAATAAATTCTAAATTTAACGCACTAATCTGCCAAAATAGTAATAATAATCAAAAAATAAATAAATTTTACTTTCCACTGGTCCTTTCGTACTAAGAAGAAATCTTTAATATTTAGATAGAAACCAACCTGGCTCACGCCGGTCTGAACTCAGATCATGTAAAGATTTAAAGGTCGAACAGACCTAGAAATTAAGCTTCTACACCTAACTCTTACTTTAATCCAACATCGAGGTCGCAAACTCACTTCATCGATAAGAACTCTCCAAAGAAATTACGCTGTTATCCCTAAGGTAATTTAATCTTATAATCCATAATACAGGATCTTAAAAACATAAATCAATGAAATATAAATAATGAAAGTTATTTTAATTTCATAGTCACCCCAACCAAATTAATCTTTTTACATCTAAAAACAAAAATTAATTTTAGATGTAAAAAGATTAATAAAATTCTATAGGGTCTTCTCGTCTTAAATATAAATTTTAGCTTTTTAACTAAAAAATTAAATTAAACTTAATTTTAATAAAGAAAGTTAATTCCTCGTCCACCCATTCATACAAGTTTTCAATTAAAAAACAAATGATTATGCTACCTTTGCACAGTCAAAATACTGCGGCTATTTAATAAATCACTGAGCAGGATAGACCTAATATTATATAACAATAGGACATGTTTTTGTTAAACAGGCGAGAATTAATTTTGCCGAATTACTATATTAAATTTATCAAGATTACTAATTTTATCATTATTACATTTAAATAAAAATTAAATAAATCATTTTAATAAAAAATTAAATAAAAATAAATAAATAAACACATTATCATAAACTATAACGAAATTAAGATGGCTGTTATTAAGCCTACATTAGATAATAATAAAAAAATATTATAATATTATCACAAAGCTAATCCCTCATGATATTCAATTATTGAATTAAATTAAATAAAATATTAAATAAACCACAATAATTGTAAATTAAATTTATTTATTAAAAAACCAGATATCTTAGATTGAATAGCATATAACCACTAAATTAAATTTTAAAATTATTATGAAACATAAAAAATCAATTCAATTTATCTCTCTAAACTTCGGGAATAATATATATATATTAATTTTTTAATAAACCCTGATACAAAAGGTACTAAAAAAAATTATACTTATAAATAAAAAAATAAATAACCTTCACAGTACACATTAACTATAATAAAAAATAATATTTCTAAAAAATATACTAAAACAAATGTTATTTCAAGTAAAATAAGTAAAATAAATAAAAATAAGATTCTACTTTATTCAAACTAGACTGAATTGCACAATCTTCATATTATTGTAAATAATAATACCTCTTAGGTTAGCTTGAATTAACCAACCTCACCTTCCAGTAAAATTACTTTGTTACGACTTATCTCATCAATAAATAAATGAGAGTGACGGGCGATATGTACATAATTTAGAGCCAAAGTCAGTTAATTAAAATAAATCAACTTACTTTCAAATCCTACTTCAATATTATATACCAATAATAAATCCGATAAATAAACATTAAATGTAACCCATTTCAACCCTTTACATAACTGCACCTTGACTTAACATTATCTTAATATTAAATTAATGAAAATTAATTCCTTAAAGAACATTCTAATGATAGAGGTATACAAATAAAATAAAGGTAAAATACAACGTGGATTATCAATTAAAGAACAGGTTCCTCTGAAAAGATTAAATTACCGCCAAACCTTTTTAATTTAAAGAACATAACTATTAATCCCAAGACTTTTATTTTTAAAATTAGAATAATAGGGTATCTAATCCTAGTTTCAAATCTAATATTAACATATAATCTACAACCAAAAAATTAAAATAAATAAAATTTCACCTAACATTTAAAAATAAAATTTCAACATAAAGTATAAATGCAAATCAAGAAAATTAACTAGAACTGAATGTATAACCGCATATGCTGGCACAATCTTATACAGTTCAATAAAAATTATATAGATCTAAATTTCTTTAAATACTAAAACTAAAAACTGCAAATATAATTATTAATCATTAAGAGAATAATCAACCCGCAAAAACTTACATGTAATTATAAAATTAAAGCCAATTCTTAATAACAAAGTTAATTATAATTAACAAATCCATAAAATGTGGA